TTAGGAGGTCGACATCCATTATGTGGCATAGGTGTTACATCACGTACGAAGCTTAATAATATACCACTTCTACGAATGGCTCGTAATGCTGCATCTCTTCCGAGACCAGGACCCTTTATCATAACTTCTGCTCGTTGCATACCCTGATCAACCACTGTACGAATAGCATTTACCGCTGTGGCTTGAGCAGCATAAGGTGTTCCTCTTCTTGTGCCTTTGAATCCAGAAGTACCAGCGGAGGCCCAAGAAACTACCCGACCTCGTACATCTGTAACAGTTATAATGGTATTGTTGAAACTCGCTTGAACATGAATAACGCCTTTTGGTATTCTACGCCCATTCTTACGTGAACCAATACGTCCATTCCTACGTGAACCAATTCTTGGTATAGCTTTTGTCATATTTTATCATCTCATATTTATGAGTCAGAAATATACAAAAAGAAAAGATACGGAGATATCCATTTCATGTTAAAACAGATCCTTTACCTTATTTTTACATATTTTATTTTTGAATTTTGGAAAGTAAAGTTCTTTTTTAGAAGAATTACCCTTGTCTCTGTTTATGTTTCGGATTGGAACAAATCACTATAATTCGTCCACGCCTGCGAATCAGTCGACATTTTTCACAAATTTTACGAATGGAAGCCCTTATTTTCATATTTTTTATTCCTTACCTTAATTCTGAATCCACTTCTTGGAAGAGAATAAGTCTCTTGAATTTTTTTTTGAACTTCAAATTGTATACCCATGGTTAAAAAAATAACCTAATCGTTCGAATCTTTGTTGCGAAGTCGATAAATTATACGTCCCCTGGTTGAATCATAACGACTTACTTCAATTTTTACTCTATCTCCCGGTAGTATCCGTATAAAACTGCGGCGGATCCTCCCTGAAACATATCCTAGAATTAGATCTTCATTATCTAAACGGACCCGGAACATACCGTTGGGAAGTGATTCAGTAATTAAACCCTCATGAATCAATTTTTGTTCTTTCATTCCAGGTAACCTCCTTGAAGTATCAACTAATGGAGGAAGAGTTATATAACTCACTTTTCCTCTCTATTTTACAAATAGGAAGTTAGAGATCAAATTCGGATACCAGAGGTGGAAGATTACCATATATAACACAAAATTTCTCCTCCAATTCTTTCTAGTCGAGCTTCTCGATCTGTTATTATACCTCGAGAAGTAGAAAGAATTACAATTCCCATTCCACCTAAAATCTTAGGAATTCGTTGATAGTTGGAATAAATTCGTAAGCCGGGTCGGCTGATACGCTTTAAAATGGTTCTAGTTTTATATATTCCTTTTCTGGTTTTTCTATGTCGCAGAGTTGAAACCAAGAAATATTTGTTACTCTCCTGATGTTTCCGAACGTTTTCAATAAAACCTTCTCGTAGAAGTATTTTAACAATGTTTTCGGTGATATTTGTAGATGCTATTCGAACCCTTCCTTTTTTATCCGTGTCAGCATTTCTTATAGAAGTTATTAGATCGGCAATAGTGTCCCTACCCATGACGAACTAGAATTATAGGTTCCTCCTAATTTTGATATAATCAACATGTTTCCTTTTTTTTTTTTTTATTATTATAAAGTATATACGTGAGACACAATCTACTAATTTGATCTATTTGATCTATTTCAGATACCCTACTATATCATAGTCTCATCTACTACTATTTATAATACTTCGGGAGCTAATGAAACTATTTTAGTAAAATTTAACTGTCTCAATTCTCGAGCGATCGCACCAAAAATTCGAGTTCCTTTTGGATTTCCTTCTTGATCAATGACAACCGCAGCATTGTCGTCATATCGTATTATCATACCGTTTTCACGTTTGAGTTCTTTACATGTACGTACAATTACAGCTCTAATTACTTCTGATCTTTCTAGAGGCATATTGGGAACTGCTTCTTTGATTACAGCAACAATAACATCACCAATATGAGCATATCGGTGATTACCAGCTCCTATGATTCGAATACACATCAATTTTCGAGCTCCGCTGTTATCCGCTACATTCAAAAGGGTCTGAGGTTGAATCATATCATTTTTATTTCAATCTGTTATTTCAATGCAAAAGTATGAAAGAAAAAAAAGAAATATTGTCCGTCCAGAAAAAAATAAACCTGCGGTTGTTTTTTCATCCCCAATACCCCTTTTTGTTTAGTTCTACATCTCTATCCTGAAATAAGAAATTGAGTTCGTATAGGCATTTTGCGCGCAGCTATTGAGATAGCTGCTCTAGCTATAGTTTCTGATACTCCACCCATTTCATAAAGTATTCGACCCCGTTTAACAACGGATACCCAATATTCAGGGGATCCCTTCCCCGAACCCATACGTGTTTCCGCGGGTCTTACTGTAACAGGTTTGTCGGGAAATATACGTACCCATATTTTTCCACCACGACGCGCATATCGTGTCATTGCTCTTCGCCCTGCTTCTATTTGTCTAGCTGTAATCCAAGCAGGTTCAAGTGCCTGAAGAGCGTATCTGCCGAAACAAATATGATTGCCTCGACAAGATATTCCTTTCATTCTTCCTCTATGCTGTTTACGAAATCTGGTTCTTTTGGGGTTATAGTCGATGGTTGTTTCTTAATTCCATCTCTACTGCAGAACCGGACATGAGAGTTTCTTCTCATCCAGCTCCTCGCGAATGAAAGGATTCAAATTCAATAATATTATAGATACACATTAATAGATACACATTAATAGGTACACATTAATAGATAATACACCAAGTAATGGCTTTTATTGATATTTAATTTCTTACATAAGAAGGAAGATGTAGATACAAGATATACAATACAGCTAGACGTGTGTGTACATTTATGTATCTTTATAGATAATGTAATGTTTCTCTTTTTTATTTTTATAACATAACGAATCCTTTCCTTATTTTTTTTTTACCTCTATCGAATTACGACAAAAGATTGTAATCCAATAAATAGAGGTTTCGCGGGCGAATATTTACTCTTTCCTGTTTCATTCGAAGGTTCAATTCATGACCTCTCAGAATAAATCAATTTTTTCTTGGTCCGTTCCGCCATCCCACCCAATGAATTATTAGGATTCGTTTTCAATAGAAGCCTATGCAGTCACAGGTTCTGTCGTTCCCATAGCTTCTCCATTAATGGTTAGGTCCGAACTTTGCAATGGAGCTTCCAACAAAATTCGTTCCCGAGTCAATTTCCTCAGTTTTTATTAACCTGAAGGCTCTTTATTATTTTATTCTATTTTATTTGAAATTATTTCATTTTAAAATTCTTATATTTATAATTATCTTATCAGTATTGATGCTTTATCACACTGCCTTTTATGACGTGATTCATAGACCATACATATTGGAATCATATATCATTGATATTTTTGTTCTTTCTTTCTATCATCCTTCCATTTATCCACATCCCTTTATTTTTTTGCTTTACAACCCATAATCAGATTTATTTTTTCTTGAAAGAATTTCAGTTGCTACAACCATATGATAGATTCATTCATTCATATAGTGACTGTTTCTTGGGATCTCGACAATACGAAGCAATAAGTTGGTTATTAGTTTATTTTATATAATTACAAAGTTTATAGCGGGGGTCAGTTTATTTTTTTTTTTGAATCCCAACTTTAAACTATAAAGAAAAAACTAACGAGTCACACACTAAGCATAGCAATTATACCAAATGATCAATCGAATTTTTATTTAACCTTATAGAATTAGAATTGTTCATTTTTTTATTTTTAACGGAAAAAGAATGAAAGAGTTTGTCATTTTTTGTTTTATCACTGGACAGAATGGGAAGACAAGGTTGATTATTCCTCGTCTACAAATATCCAAATTTTTATACCTAATACTCCATAAATAGTTCGAATTGTATAGGAACAATGATCAATTTTAGCGCGAATTGTTTGTAGGGGAACTCTACCCTCTCTGATCCATTCGACACGTGCAATTTCTTTTCCGTCGATACGGCCTGCTATTTGCACTTGAATTCCTTTTGTATCCGTTTGTTCAGTTAATTCAATAGCTTTTTTCATTGCTTTTCGAAACGAAACTCTATTTTTTAATTGTAAAGCTATATATTCTGCAAGAATATTAGGTTGTCCATAAGGTTTTTCAACTCTTGTGATAGCAATGTTGAGTCTCCGGTTTACAGAATGAAACTCCTTTTGTACATTCATCTGTAATTCTTCGATTCCTCGTGTTTGCCCCTCTATTAATAAATTTGGGAATCCAATATAGATTATGACTTGGATCAAATCGATTTTTTTTTGAATTGTTATACGTGCAATTCCTTCGAAACCTGAGGATATTTTCCTATTTTTTTGTACATAGTTCTTGATACAATTCCGTATTTTTTCATCTTCCTGTAGGCCCCCGGAATAATTTTTTGGTTGTGCGAACCAAAAGGAATGATGACTTTGAGTTGTACCAAGTCTGAAACCAAGTGGATTTATTTTTTGTCCCATATTTTTCTATTCTATTTTATTTTTCATCCATATTTTTTTATATGAATCTAAATCTTAGATTGATCTAAAAATGATTTAGATTTATCTTTTAATACAATTGTTATATGACATGTCGGTCTTTTTATCAGATAACTACGTCCTCGAGCCCGCGGTCTTAACTTTTTCACAATAGTACTCCTATTGGCTTCGGCTTTACTAATGAATGAATCAGCTTCCTTCAAACCCATATTATGATTAGCATTTGCCGCTGCAGAATAAACCAATTTGAGAATGGGATAAGATGCTCGATAAGGCATGAGTTCCAGTATCATAAGTGTTTCCTCATAGGAACGCCCGCGAATCTGATCAATTACTCTTCGTGCTTTTAAAACAGACATACATATATGTTGAGCTAAAACTTTTACTTCACCTGAACTTGAGTTCTTTATCATAGGGTTATTCCCTACCTTTTTCAAATTTGTCATAAATAAGGTTATCCCTCGCCTTTGTTTGATTCACATCTATTTTTTTTCTCAATTTTTCT